GAAAATGCATTAACATAAATACGGCAGTAAGAAGAGGCAATACAAAAGTGTGTAAACTATAAAAACGAGTTAAAGTAGATTGGCCCACACTAGCACTTCCACGTAATAACTCTACCAAAGGCGATCCTATTCCAGGAATAGCTTCGGGTACACCCGTCACAATTTTGACTGCCCAATAACCAATTTGATCCCGAGGTAAGGAATAACCAGTTACACCAAAAGATGCGGTCAATACAGCCAAAACCACACCTGTAACCCAAGTTAATTCGCGAGGTTTTTTAAATCCACCTGTAAGGTACACACGAAATACGTGAAGAATCATCATTAGAACCATCATACTAGCCGACCATCGATGAACTGATCGGATTAACCAACCAAAGTTGGCCTCAGTCATTATGTATTGAACAGATGAAAAAGCCTCTGTAACAGTCGGACGGTAGTAAAAAGTCATAGCAAAACCTGTAGCTACTTGTACTAAAAAACAAGTAAGTGTGATCCCCCCTAAACAATAAAATATGTTGACATGAGGAGGAACATATTTACTAGTTATATCATCTGCAATCGCCTGAATCTCGAGACGTTCCTCAAACCAATCATATACTTTATTGAGATAGGTAACCCAAAACCAGGAAACTCCCCTCGGAGAACCGTATATGAGAATTTCATCTCGTACGGCTCAAGCAGAAACATACAAATGTTGATTTCAACAGATATGTAATAGAAAGTTAAAAACTTCTTAGCTTAGCCGCTTGATTTACTCCGACCCAAAGATACAAAGTAAAAAAATTGGAAATCTATTCTTTGTATTTTTTGTATGATAAGGCCTAAAAATATCAAGTTGGCTCATCCGTCTTTTTTGATGTTGATTATTACAGGCCTCTTGAATCTTCTCTTTCCTATTTATTTTTTTGATTTCTTATTTTTTTTTTTGTAATGTGTATTGACTCTTATTTAACTATTTATTTATCTTTTTTAACTATTACATATATATATATATATATATATATTTAGTATAGGAATATATATATTTAGTATAGGAATTCACTTGTTGAGATCCCATGAATCAATTGAAACTCCAGATTCATACTAGAACCACGATGATTTAATAAAGCCAAGCCTCAAGCCAAGCTAAACTCAAGGGTTCTCTGAGTAAGAACACTTTCATAATCACTTATTCAATGAATGTATGTTATGACTCAACAAAATCTAGATCTAGAAAAGGAGTTGTCCTTCGGTAAAAAAAAGTAAGTCTGAAAGAAGAAAAATCGTTTGATTTAGGAAATATTTATTTGAAATTTTTGGAGTCCGGTTTTGAGGTCCGAATATTAGTTATGAATCATAGTTTTCGTATTTCTTTTCTTGATTTATTCTATATTACATGGATTTCGTGTTCCAGATACTAGAATAATTATCCGACGAAATAGACTCATCTTGATAGAGATGACAGAACTATTCTCTGTATTATTAATAGGATCAATTATAACAAGTCACACACTCATATTCCGGAGATACCGAAACAAATAAATTCCACGGTCGAACTACCAGAATGGTCTAGAAATCAAAGTTTTAAGTTTAAGTAAAGTAATTTTTTTTTTTTACTAATACTTCATAGTTCTTATTAAAGTTAACTCATTGCAATTCCATCCAGTAAAATGGAAGAATTATAAATTTCCAAAATAATAGATAGAAATACCGCAAATAGGGCCATAGCGATCCCCATTAGTGGTGTAGTCCCCCAGCCCGGAGCTACTTTACCATATTCCGAATTCAGTGGTTTCAATAAATTCCCTACGGTAGTTCGTCTTGGCCCAGATCTAGAACTATCCTCAACGGTTTGTGTAGCCATAAATCCTATTTATTTAATCATTGGTTGAGATCTGTTGACTTTGTATACCATTTCGTTGTAGTTGTAAATAAACGATCTTATTATAGATCCATTGTATTGTGATCTTGAAATTGTCTAAAAATGGAAATAGCAACCCTAATCGCCATCTTTATATCTGGTTTACTTGTAAGCTTTACTGGGTACGCCTTATATACCGCTTTTGGGCAACCCTCTCAACAACTAAGAGATCCATTCGAAGAACACGGGGACTAGTTGAAGTAATGAGTCTCCCATATAGAGTAGGGAGACTCATTACTTCAACTGAAATAATGAAAAATTATTTTACTTTTTTAGTTGGAACCTTAGGCGGTTCTCGAAAAAAGATAGCGAAAAAAATTATCCCTAAAGTAGAGACTAAAAGGAATGTATAAACCAATGCTTCCATAGATTCGATCGTGGTTTACAATTATAGCTTCCACACCTATTCATTTGGCATCATTTACCATATAGTATAAAATATAAATATAAAGAAAAGGAAAAGAAAAGATAGTGATTCAAGTCAAGATTTCTTAAGTACTCTAACCCTATGTCAAATAAAAAAAAGAGGCGAAAGATACCAGAGCAATCTTGTATCAGACTACTTGTCTCCTCGTAGTTGGATCTCCTATTTTTTGGAATGCTCCAAATTCCACTTGAGCATCCAAATCTGGATCAATACCAGCAAAAACATCTCTGAACAAGGTTCTAGCGCCATGCCAAATGTGTCCGAAAAAGAAGAGCAAAGCAAACGTAGCATGACCAAAAGTGAACCAACCCCTTGGACTGCTACGAAAAACGCCATCAGATTTCAAAGTAGCCCGATCTAATTCAAAAATTTCACCTAATTGGGCACGTCTAGCATATTTTTTAACAGTCACAGGATCACTATAACTGACTCCATTGAGTTCGCCACCATAGAACTCAACAGTTACACCTACTTGTTCAACACTATACTTTGATTCTGCTCTCCTAAAAGGAACATCGGCTCTCACAATTCCGTCTCCATCCACCAAAACCACCGGAAATGTTTCAAAAAAAGTAGGCATACGACGTACAAAAAGCTCGCGCCCTTCTTTATCTCTAAAGACAGGGTGCCCTAACCATCCAACAGCTATTCCATCCCCGTTATCCATTGACCCTGCTCTGAATAATCCCCCTTTTGCCGGATTATTACCAATGTAATCATAAAAAGCTAATTTTTCGGGAATTTTAGACCAAGCTTCCGATAAACTTAGATTTTCGTCTAGTCCGGCGCTAACTCTTCGGTATATTTCTTGCTGAAAGTATCCTTGATCCCACTGATAACGAGTGGGACCAAATAATTCGATTGGAGTTGTTGCTGAACCATACCACATAGTTCCAGCAACAACGAAAGCTGCAAAAAAAACAGCAGCGATACTACTGGAAAGTACAGTTTCAATATTGCCCATACGCAATCCTTTGTATAGACGTTGAGGCGGACGGACACTAAGATGGAATAAACCCGCTAATATGCCCAATGTACCCGCTGCAATATGATGAGAGGCAATTCCTCCGGGAACAAAAGGATCAAAGCCTTCCGCGCCCCATGCAGGACTTACAGGTTGTACTTTTCCGGTTAGTCCATAAGGATCGGACACCCATATTCCAGGACCATACAAACCTGTTACATGAAATGCGCCAAAACCAAAGCAAGCCAATCCTGAGAGAAATAAATGAATTCCAAAAATCTTAGGCAAATCCAAAGAGGGTTTGCCCGTACGTTCATCGCAGAATATTTCTAGGTCCCAATACACCCAATGCCAGATAGCTGCCAAGAAGCACAAACCAGAAAACACAATATGTGCCCCTGCCACACCTTCATAACTCCAAATACCTGGATTCGTTATAGTTCCCCCTGAAATACTCCAACCACCCCACGAATTGGTTATTCCTAAACGAGTCATGAAGGGTATAACGAACATACCTTGTCTCCACATTGGATCGAGAGCGGGGTCAGAGGGATCAAAAACCGCTAATTCGTATAAAGCCATCGAACCGGCCCAACCAGCAACTAGGGCTGTATGCATTATATGGACCGAAAGTAATCGACCAGGATCATTCAATACGACAGTATGAACACGATACCAAGGCAAACCCATGGAAATACCCCTTTATCAAAAAAAACTAGACACTATGTCACTTTATTTTATCGCATTGGAATTGGAAAAGACTATACTATGTACCTAACTTTTCAGTAGATTCTGTATGAGAAAAGGTTAATATTTATTCCGTTTCATTGAAAATAAGGTAAAAATTCTGTTCGTAAGAACAAAGAGAAGCGGATCTATTCTATACCCGATAAGTACCAATACGCAATGGGAGGATTACTCCTACTTTCGGGAAACAAATACATAGATACTTGTTTATCATTCCAACGATTGATACGTTAGTTAAATTTTCTCTTTATTCATTCTGTCTTACTCTATAAACCTTTCAATCTATGTATAAAAATCTATGTATAAAATACAATAAAAATAAAGAGAAAAAGAGATAAAGATGATAAAGCCATTGTTACGTTTCCATATTAACGTGAAGTATAGTACTCAATTTTGTCTTTAAATTAATGCCCGTTGGTGTTCCAAAAGTACCTTTTCGGAATCCCGGAGAGGAAGATGCAAGTTGGGTTGAGTTATAGTGCGACTTGTCAGACATATTGAGTCATATGGAATTTACCCGTTTTCTCCCCCGATCGAGATATCCTCTGTTTCGCCCAAGAAATATTGTATTGAGGGAAGCATCAATCATTCGGAGCGTGAAGTGTAATTAGATCAATTTATTTATATTTGCATTTTGGGATCCATATTATCAATTAGGAGGATTTATGGTTCACTTGGAAAAAAAAAATAAAGTATTCAGGCTCCGTTCAGAAAATACCAAATTGGTAATATAATATATGTATGATTATTACTTGTATTATAAAGGATTCTTATCCTTACTATATTACTATAAGTAAGATGAGTTATTATAAGAGTGATTTCAAACGTCCAACCAATAACCAACAGAATAGCATGATGAATACATCAAATAGTTGAGTTGGGAAAAGACATGAAACGAATTAAAAAAAAGAAGTGGTACTGAGATTATTTGCCCTATATGTGCAAATAAAATTCGGACAGATCTTTTCCCGGAGTAGAACATGAACCTAAAAGAATTGCAAGGGCCCATTCAGGAACAAGAAAATTGCATCGTGATTTGAATATCGATGAAATAATACATCAATGAGAGAGATTAGTTCAATTTCAATAAGTTCAATAAATTCTTTTTTTATAGGTAAGGAAACGAGAACACATCTCATGTTTTTTTAAAAATGGAAGAAAAACCTATTAAGTTAAAGAAAAAAGAAATAGAACAAGAATCGACACATTGATTCTTTTTTCTCCGTTTCATTTTGATTTTGAACCGTATGCATCCAAAGGTGCGTGTACGGCTCCTAAAGGACTAAAGGATAGGATTTTTTGTCCTAATCAACCGACTTTATCGAGAAAGATTACTTTTTTTAGGACAAGAGGTCCAGCAGGAGATCTCGAATACTATTGTTGGTCTCATGGTATATCTCAGTATAGAAGATCACACTAGGGATCTTTATTTATTTATAAACTCTCCCGGCGGATGTATAATACCAGGAATAGGTATTTTTGATACTATGCAATTTGTGACGCCCGACGTGCATACAATATGCATGGGAATAGCCGCTTCGATGGCATCTTTCATCCTGGTCGGAGGAGAAATTACCAAACGTCTAGCATTCCCTCACGCTTGGCGCCAATGAGTTTTGATTTGAAAAAAAAAGAAACACTATGCCTTCGCCATATTGAATATGAATAATAAGTAATAATAGCATGGCACTTCGAGTTCGATCTAAACAAACCATTATTTTATTTTATTGTTTTTTCATAACATGAGATTTTGTATCGAGATAGTAGTATGAAACAAAGAGTATTTCCGATTTGTTGATTTTATGTGTCGGGAGTACATTTCAGCGTCACAAACTTTTTTTCTTCCACACCAGAAGTCTCTTTTTGATATTCATCTTATGAAAGAGTACGAAAAAAAAAAATTTTCCTTATTTGATCGTATCAGAAGGGAACTTTGGGATTGCTAAATCATAGATAAGATATCTATATAAAGCAACAGAACCATCATAGTATTTTTTACTCCTACGAAAGGAAGGGTGGTAAATGGATAATTCAACGATCTGAATCAGATAAATTCGATTTCTTCGATAGAATAGAAGAGAAAAGAATAAAGTAAATTCCGTTGCGGAGCCGTATGCAACATAGAAATGCCCGTACGGTTGTTCAATTCCATTTTCTTCTTTTTATTTTTTTATCCTTTAATTTAGCCCAATCATGCGAGATAGAAGAACCTGTTATATCAATAACATTAGGTTAGGATTATGATTCATCAACCTGCTAGTTCTTTTTATGATGGAAGATCAGGGGACTTTTTAAGGGAAACGAGACAGATAGTGAAACTTCGCGAAAACCTCACAAAGGTTTATGTACAAAGAACAGGTATGCCTCTTTGGGTTGTAGCCCAAGACATGGAAAGAGATATTTTTATGTCAGCAACAGAAGCCCAAGCTCACGGCATTGTTGATCTTGTAGGGGCGGATCCTGAGGATTTAGAGGATTTTTTATTGTAAATCTATTTCAAACCGTAATTGAATTTTCTGTGATTTTATATTGAATAGAAAAAATTGATAATTATTAATTATCAGATGAATTCTCAGGTTAAGATCGATCTAAACCAACCCATTCCATTCTAATTTCTAATTATATATACAACGTATATATAATTATACGACATGCCAACTATTAAACAACTTATTAGAAATGCAAGACAGCCAATAAGAAATGTTATGAAATCTCCCGCTCTTAGAGAATGTCCTCAGCGTCGAGGAACATGTACTAGGGTGTATGTGCGACTCGTTCAGATCATGAGTTCGAACAAATACAAATGAGAAAATTTTTCCAGTATTACTGAACGGCACCAATGAATAGAGTAAATGGAAAAGATTTTTCATATATCTATATTGTGTATTGTGTATGGAATTTATGGTTTCCATTGGTGTAAATCCAATCACCTAAATTTGAGATGAAAAGCAATTCCCCATAATATAAGTAGTAAATAGTTATCCATTAAGCGGAGGAAATGGTATCATAAGAAGCAAAAAGATTATGCTCCCATTGTTAAAAGAACGGACTAAGAGGGTCAGCTACCTAGCTAACTTTCCTAATTAAATGCCGTTACTGTATAGATAACTCTTATTGTGAAAAGAGCTATTACTCTATAATTGATAATTGATGGGTAGAGCCAAAGAGTGTGAACTATACAATTTCACAATACCATTTGATTAAATGAAAGAAGAAGCTCCGGTGTATAGAGAGGACCTCGCCGTTTAAGAAATAACCATAGAAACGAAGGAACCCACTTTTTTTAGTATCATTAGAATTTATTATTTTCAGGTGAAATGCCTGAAAGGAATAAAAAATGGTGGTAAGGAAGGTTATAGTAGCAAAAGCCATTCGAATTCATATTTTATATATCGGAATAATCCGTTTTGTTATTCATCGACCAAGGGAAGGGGGATAAAAGGATGGCTGAAAGAATAGAAATCAATTAGTTATTCATTAAGGTTTAATTTGATTCAATGACAAGAGTTAGACGGAGATATATAGCTCGTAGACGTCGAACAAAAATTCGTTTTTTTGCGTCAACCTTTAGAGGGGCTCATTCGAGACTTATTCGAACGATTACTCAACAAAAAATTAGAGCTTTGGCTTCCTCTCATCGAGATAGAGGTAGGCAAAAGAGGGATTTTCGTCGTTTGTGGATCACTCGTATAAATGCAATAACTCGTGAAAAGTCAGTATTGTATAGTTATAGTATATTAATACATAATCTGTACAAGAAGCAATTGCTTCTTAATCGTAAAATACCTGCACAAATAGCTATATCAAATAAGAATTGTCTTTACATGATTTCCAACAAGATCATCAAATCAAATTCAAATAAAGTAGATTATAAAGTCATGTACAGTAAAGGAATGATTGAAACGAAACAGAATTCCCCGGAGTGACTTCTCCGGGAAGATAGAATAAAAATCACTTAAAAAATAAAAAAAAATAAGTAATAGGAATGAACGAACATGTTTAAAAAAAAATGGGAATTTTTTTTCTTTTAACACTGGAACCCATTCTTCTAGATTCTAGGCCTTTTCGAACAAAAAACACATCTGAGCTTGAGTTACAATTGGAGTTTGGAGTCAATTGAGGAGTATGTCTATTTTTTTTTTCTAGGACGAGTAATTCGAGTTCGGGGGATCGACTCCGATTTTTTATTCTTAAATAGTCTCTCATTATTAAGAAAGGGTAACAAAGATAAAATACGGGCTTGCTTTATAGCAATAGTAATTAATCGTTGTTGTTTCAAAGTCAATCTATTCACCCGTCTAGATAAAATTTTCCCTTGTTCACTAATAAATCGACTAATTAAACTCATGTTTCTATAATCGATTCGATCCCCCGATCTAATTGGGGGCAAACGCCTACGAAAAGATCGTTTGGATTTGCGAAAAGATTGTTTGGATTTATCCATTGGTTTATTCCTTATCTCTAAAATTCTATTTCTTTATTTTATTTACTTCAGATCCTACCAAAATAGGCTTTGATTTGTATGCATAATGTATACACATTATTCATATTCTATATTAAAAATTAAAATTAAATATATGTTAAGCTCTTTTTCTTCTTTGACTTTAAAAGAACACATGTGTTCTTTTCAATCTATTTCTTGATTTCCCCATGAATCGTATGCTTGTGACAATAGCGACAAAATTTTCTCAATTCTAATCGACCAGGCGTATTGTGTCGATTCTTTTGAGTAATATATCTAGAAATACTCGGCGATTCCTTATTGACATCATTTCGGGCACAACCGGTACATTCTAAAATAACTATAACTCTTACATCCTTACCCTTAGCCATAAACCCCCTTTGAATTTTGTATCGGCTTAACTCTTACATTTTCGATCCGAGCTGAAGAAGAAAACAAAAATAAATTAAATAGAAGTTACTAACTAGAAATAGAATTTTCTAAAAATTTCGTTGCAATTATCATTAAATTCTTATTTATTCAAATTTAAAAATTAATATTAATGTAATAATGTAATTGTAATTAAGTAAAAATTTTCATTTTATTACTGTATAAAATATAAAATGAAAATTTTATTTTATGAAGTAATAATTAAGTAATACAATTTCTTTCTAACTATCAATTGTTCCTATCCTAAATCCACTAAATTATTATTCTTATTTAATTTAAGTATCTTCTTTCTCGCGGAACCCTCCCTAGACTGGATCTACATTTAAATTTTAGGTCTCCCAAATTCGATCTTCGATCTATCTTGTTGAGGTTCCATACACTTTTTTTCTTTTCTCCCTATCCTAAAGCTAAGGAATTGAAATGAAAGAACTGAAAAAGGAGGGAGGAAATTCGAAATTTGAGTCATGTAAAATTGTATCTTTAATTTTATTCATTTCTTCACATAATCAATAACTAGAATCAAAAAAATGGGAATGACAAGGCATCCGGGAATAAACGATTAATCTCTATCAATAGGCCTGCTAAAGACCCAAACCATAGAGTACTTAGCACAGGTGCTACGGAGAGATATGTTTTTATATCTCGCATTGAAAATCCTCCTTTCCTATGGATTGTAATAAATATGTGTATATGATCAGATGTTGTAGTTCAAGATCATTTGTATTTATTTTACACAGAATTCCGAACTAAATGCTAAAATAGATATGTACAATTAATCAATAGATGAGATTTTCATTTAATCCCCTGTTCCTGAACATTACTGATAAAACTTTTTTATACGTTAGGTTTCAGATGTATATAATTCTTATATTTATGATATGTATAAGATTTTCTTATATGAAACCAAAAGGAAGAGAAGAAATGATAAGAAAATTGTATATAGATGGAGGAAAAAATGAAGATATGGAAAACAAGACAGGTATTTTGTAGAATGAGACTGCCCGACAATTGAAAAAAAGGGATGTAGCGCAGCTTGGTAGCGCGTTTGTTTTGGGTACAAAATGTCAC